ATTTAATCTATTCGCTGAGATAAAGACATAAGAATCAGACGCAATATAACAACATAAAGTTCATTTTTTTAGCACTTAACTTTTTCGTGGATTCCAGTGTTCAGATTGCGGAGAACCCCCTTTTCTTTTTTTAGTAGAATTTTTCGAATAGGATTGAAGTGCGTAAGAAGGCTTGTATTTAGTAAACCCTGTCCATATAGCTATCTAGATATCCATCACCCCCATTTTTTGCATAGTTCGATTCGGGACAGCGCGTGTTGGACTCTATCAAAATTTCGATTGAAGAGAAAATCGAAATTGCAGTACGACAATTAAGATAACCGATAAGCCAGAAGCTTGCCGCGAAACTATTTATGTTTGGGGTTTACATATACTCATAATTGCTGTTATAATTGAAATTGAGAAGGTTTTTTAGAGAAAAAAACCAATACCTATTAGGTAGGTATCAATTTCGATTTTCTTCTATAATTTCTCATTCGGAAACACACTTTCCAATTTAAATCCAAAAATAGGTCATGAATTTACAGTCACTAGTTAATGGTTCCAATTTGTCCTGAATTTTCGCTTTTGTGGCTGAAAACACACATTTCTTTTTTCAATAGAAAAAAAAAGAAACAGAAAAGAGAAGGATTAAGATATTGTGTGTTTTGAGATACTCTAAAATCAATTGAAGAAATGGGGACCCTCCAAAAAAAAAAAGGACCGATTTGTTTTAGGCAAGGAATTCATAAAAACGAGATTTCAGAGGGAAGTACAAAAAAAGACATTGAGTACCCCCCAAAACAAGCAAAAGGGGAATTTTGTCATATATTTTGGATCGTTTTGGCGACATGGCCGAGCGGTAAGGCGGGGGACTGCAAATCCTTTTTCCCCAGTTCAAATCTGGGTGTCGCCTGATCAACAAACGATAAGACTCGAAATCCCTTATTCTGCTTGGCTGGTATAACTCGCCGAATCTTTTGCAGCAAAGGATGCGACGCGACTCTTGACACTATTCTAATTTATTTCCACTGCTAATGTAGGGTCTCCTGACCGGGTCTTGAATTAGATTGAATAGCCCCAAGGAGAATCGAATTAATGAATTAATAGTTATGCAAGGGTCAGGAGATACTTTGTAGACAGTCTACATAGTATACAGACTCATGAGAGTCTCTGAGCATACGGGCATTCAATCAATATTCGATTGGATGGATAATTGGCTATTGGATGGATAATTGGCTAATGATGATGATACTTAATAATAATCAAGGGCAACAAAAAAACAAAAAAAAAACGAAAAGGTCTTATTATTACTACATATTAGGTCACATTCTCTTTGATACTTCCAAAGAAAAGTCTCTTTGATACTTCCAAAGAAAAGTGCGGCTGTGTTTTTTGTTTCGTTTTACTGATTCGACTAGAAATCATATACGAACTTGTTCTAAGTGGATTTTTTGGAGCGTTTCATATTTATTGGAGTCTTTCATCAAGGGGGTTGGTTCAGAATCCCTTTTTGACTCTGCGCCGGTGATTCCACTATTATTAGGAAACAATAATGGAATAATTTCTTCATATTCATAGAGATAGGGGCATAATTCACATGGATATAGTAAGTCTCGCTTGGGCTGCTTTAATGGTAGTCTTTACATTTTCCCTTTCGCTCGTAGTATGGGGAAGAAGTGGACTCTAGAGATACTAATAATTGAGTTGGGAAATCAAACAGTATCACTTTTTTCTAGATCGTTCTGCAAAGCCTTAATTATTATATTAATTTAATTATTGAATAATTAATTAACTTAATATTTAATAGATTGAATTAATCAAAATATCTTCATTTCGGAATTCTATTGTCTTGGGGAGTCTAGCGAGGTAATTGTATTTGATTCTATTATGAATAGAATACAATTCATAATCTATATGAATAATACTCTTTCAGAATCCAAATCAAACAGATATTTCACAAATTCCCCTATTCCTATTTTGAAAGGAAAGGGGATATGAATAATAGGAATTTTATTCCAACCGAAGTCTTCCTAAAATTTCTATTTCGTTTTTCTGAACCGGCCCTTCCCGGAGTTCTATATGGACAATGAGGAAGAACGCGGAAACCCGGACCCTTTTTTACTTTTTTTCTTTATTGGCCTTTTTACTGTTCAAAGAGAAAAGAAAGGAGTTCACGATTTAATATATAAAAAAAAAGATTGTGCTTAAGTCAAGTCACATATTTCGCACTTCCCACTTGTTTGATTATTTTCTAAATTAAATTTCTGCTATGCTTTATTGACTCGTTTCATATCATGGCTCAAGGGTTGCAAATCGCTGGGGTACCTCTTTTGAAATCTGAAGAAGGGACCATAGAACTCCTTGGATCATCTGAAAACCCCTCAATCAATTACTTCTCTGGAATGCTAAAAAAAGATTACTTTATTTCTTTCATATTTCATTTTCTTTTATTAACTTGCTTTCTTTTACTTTTAGTCTTTTAGTAAGATACGCCCAAGTTTGTTTTTCTTTCATTGATTTGATTCTAATGGATACCAGGATTCATATTGAAACTAATCCGAAATCAAGAAATTCGAAAATCGTAAGAGCCTCCTTTCGATTATTTAAGATTGATTGGAATGAACAAAAATAAAATACAAATAGATGAAGCAAAGAAATAGAATTGAGATACTATGTACATTACATATATTTAAGCCATATTAACATGTATGAAGATACATATCCATATTGTAGATTGATCTCGACTCAGTTTCTATCTTTCTACATTACAATAATAAAAATAAATAGTATGGTACAAAGACTCATATATGAATCTTTCTACCATACTATCGTATCTCGTAGGCTACTGCTGATTCTAGTCCGTGCATTTCATTTAAGACTAAGACGTGAAATTGGAATTTTTTTTTCTTAAATCATTGATAAGAACTAAGAAGTCAAGTTTCATTCAAATCAATCACTTTGACTGACTGTTTTTACATATATTATAAGCAAAAAGGCAGTAGGAACTAGAACGAACAGTGTAGTAGCAATAAATGCGAGAATATTTACTTCCATAATATCATCGTTTGGTTTTTTTACTTCGCAATAACTCGGGATTTAATCCCATAGAGATGATAACCCTTTCGCTTGTAAATTCAATGGGATGAATTACATTTCGATGATAGCGAATGGGATCAATATCATGAATAACAATATCTAACTGTCAAGTCGATTCATCGTCGAGAATTCAATAGTATAACATAGGAAGATCTTTTATCCCACACCGAATACAAACTTGAATCCCGAATTCACTCAAAAGAATTCCTTTACTTGAATAGTAATACTTTTTTATTTATCATTCTTTTCCATTCTGTCTTTTCTAGAATCGACCGCCTTACTTGTACAACCAACTACCCGCTTCCACTTCCTTTGTTTACAAACGGTTTCGAAATAAACCAAACAAACAATCGAAACGAAATAGAAAAAAGGAAGGGGTTAAGTTCGAAACTCCTTTTTCGGTTTTTTATATGATATAATTTTCTTGAAAAAAAAAAGAGAAAAGGATAGCATTAAGCATGAAATTCTGCCATTGTATTTTCACCCAGTTTAACAGAAAAAGGCGCGATATATTGATGTCTTTTTTTTTATTGGATTTGGCTCCATCGGGACTGACGGGGCTCGAACCCGCAGCTTCCGCCTTGACAGGGCGGTGCTCTGACCAATTGAACTACAATCCCGGGCAAGTAAAAAGTACCGAATCCATATTCTTATGATTTCATTCAAAACATTGCATTTCTCTTTAGAGAAAAACCGACGTGTTGGAACGGAGACGTGAGTGAGATATTGATATACACACGAATATACACGTTAGTGAGAGCAGCACGGATTACTAGTAATCCGTTCGTTATTGCCAAATCATCGATTGGTAATTCGTTTTTCAATGTCCACAAAGAAAAAAAAGACTCTTTTTTGTTTTGCGTTACTTTTTTCTTTTCATTAGACTTTATACTTTCTATTTAATGATCCTGATAGGAATAGAGATCATTATTAGTAAGATACGAATTTATGGGAACAAATAAATGGAACAAATCAAATAAATAAATAGCGGTAGGGATATATCAGAGAGTTGGACTTTGATTCTTTCGTATCTGGCATTTCTGGAAAACTAAAGGGGTTATATCTTTTCATGGTGGATCGGCGAATTATTGGGCCGAGCTGGATTTGAACCAGCGTAGACATATTGCCAACGAATTTACAGTCCGTCCCCATTAACCGCTCGGGCATCGACCCAGGAAGAATCAAGTCTAGGCCTTCTTTATAATCCACGATGTACTTCCTTTCGTAGTACCCCCCTACCCCCAGGGGAAGTCGAATCCCCGCTGCCTCCTTGAAAGAGAGATGTCCTGAACCACTAGACGATGGGGGCATACTTGCCCGGCTGCCATCATACTTAGTATGAACAGTTTTTTTAAATTGTCAATATAATTAAATGGTATGACTCGATCGGAAGGATCTTTCCGCCTTTTCTGATCCCATATGAATAGCATTTTTTGATTTGTCAGTTATATTCATCAATCACTCATTCTAATCGCCATTTTATTCTAAAAGAAAAATCTCTTATAGAAATTGCTATTAAAAAAACAAACTAAAAAAAAAAATAATAAAAGGACGAAAGTAGAGGACTCCTTGGGGAAGTGATTGGTCCGACCTAAAAGAAGATTCAACTTCATTTCTTCCACTTACTTTCATCCAATTACCCATTCCTTGTTAAGATGAGATAGGCCTATTCCTATATGATACTAAGCTGGGAAATTAACAAATGAAAAATCGGAAAATCTGGGAACAGGGATTAACAAGTTCTCAAAAATTGTTTTTTTTTTTTAGAAATTTTCGTTTCGGGGAACAAACCGAATCTCTTCATCACATGTGAAATAGCGTGGATCTGTGTCGAATTGTTAGGTAAATATATCCATATACCAATCAAATGAATCTCGTTCCGTTCTGATGGGGTCAGATCAATTCAAGTCAATTCCATTAGG